TGAATCTTTCGATTCATTTGGCTCTCACACCCAATTACTTATGGGAAATTTCCCTATCTTTTTTTTTTGTAATGAGCCTATCCTCTCTTCTCTATTTGTATTTCAAATATGTTGAAAGATATTGAAATTTATTATTAATACAAGACCGGAATTTTTGGAGGACTCTTCTGAACAAAAAAATATTTACCAGCAAAGTTGTTTTTTTTTTTCTTCAAATCCAAAGAATTCTTATTAATTTATACATAGGTCATCGATTTCGCATTGTATGAAAAAGGTAATGAAATACCCATTTTTTTGACTTTTCGCCGGAAAGAGGATTTAAACTATTTTATCGACATGAGTGTTCTAAATCGAAAAAAGAAATTCCAACGATTTTTTTAAACCATTTTTTGTATTAACATAGTGGTAGAAAGAATACTACACCGCGTCTAGATTTAAAACTGCTTAGCTTTGCTTTAACCGTGGTAAAATGGTCCAAAGTTTTTGGTTGATAGAGAATCAAAGTGGATTTAACAACGAATCACGAAATGCTATGGTTCTCAAATATTTTTTCTTAATTTATTCAAAATTCAATTTTTTCAGAAGTAATTCGTGGGATCATACACTTTTTCCTAGTTATTTTAAAAGAAATAAGTGCAGTTGGTTGGATCCAACCTATTCTTGAAATAAAACAACTCGCACACACTCCCTTTCCAAAAAAGACCAATACACCGAGCACTACACTTAGATTTATTGGATTTGTTGCTAAAATATCGGTATTAAACCCGAAACTTCCGGCGGATAGCCAATAACCCAAACAAAGGAAAGAATCGGTTATATTTTTCATATGATCTCCTCTTCTGGATAGATTAATTATCTTTCTACGATTCCGAATTTTTTAGAATTAGAATTATTTAGAATATATATTTTATTATTGGTCGATCAATTGGATTGGAAGATTCCCCATAAGAATCATACTTATTAGAATTAGTTGTTTTAAACGCTTTCTAAAAATTTTCCGAATCAATTTAAATGGAAAGGAAAAAAGGGCATTGGAATAAAAAGAGAAGGAATAAGGCAAGCGGTATGTTAATTTCTTACCCTTACCTTAAATCAGCCCTTCCCCTGCGTTCTTGTACGAACAAATAAAGAATTGTAGGAGTGAAATCACAATAATATAATTCGAAAAACAAGAGCAGCAAATCAAGTGCACGGAAAAAAGAATAAAAATTTGTATTTTTCTATTTTTTTAGGGTTAAACAAAAGGATTCGCAAATAAAAGTGCTAATGCTACAACCAGCCCATAAATTGTTAAAGCTTCCATAAAAGCCAGACTAAGCAATAAAGTACCTCGTATTTTTCCCTCTGCCTCTGGTTGTCGCGCAATCCCTTCTACTGCTTGCCCTGCAGCAGTGCCTTGACCAACCCCAGGTCCAATAGAAGCAAGTCCTACAGCCAATCCAGCAGCAATAACGGAAGCGGCAGAAATCAGTGGATTCATGATAAGTTCCTCTCACCCCCCAAAAAAGGAAATAGTTAATGATATAATCAACCAACCCATTATGACTTAATTTTTCAATTAATAAGATTTAGTCAGTCGAAGTAATTGAGAGTAAAAAAAAAAAATGGAAATAAAAATTTATTGAGCTATCCGAACTACTCCGATATTCATTTTTTTTTTATTCACGTAGTTCTTTTGTAGTTTTTGTGAACCCGTACAGCTTTTGTTTTTATCTTACTTTCTAATTTAGTCTTTTGAATTCTTCGTTCTTTTTCTTGATTTAATTGCTTTAGTCATTCATAAATATTCAATTCATAATTACAGATGAAACAGAAAGGTTTCTTTTTTTGAATCCCTATCAAATTTACAGTAGAAGGACAAATTTAGAAAACTATATTTATAGTTAGTTCATATATAACTAGTTATATATCTAATACCACATATACATGTATTTATTCCATACCGTAAACCAATTCTTCGTGTCTTAGATTCAATTGGATTCAAGAATCATTCTTTGAAACTTAAAAAAAAAAAGAAGTTTTATAACTATTAGATTATATACACTTAGTTCGACTTCCTTCACTACTCCTTTTTTTTTACAATTCCCCAGTAATCTTTTCTAGTTGAATATTACTTAAAATCATATACTTATCTTATTTATACCTTATTGATTGCATTTGATTTTACCCTTTCTATTATAATATTCAAATAATATAAAATAAAAAGATTCCAAAACTTATTTTCTATATTTTTTTTTATGAATTTATGTTCGCTAAGTATATTATCTTGAGTCGCACATACATTGTGGCGAGCTAAACTAAGAAAAAAATATTATTTCGTAAATTTGTTAATGATGGCCTTCCATGGATTCACCTATATAAGCTGCAGCTAAAGTTGCAAAAATAAGGGCTTGAATACCGCTTGTAAATAATCCAAGAAACATGACTGGTATAGGAACTACTAAGGGAACTAAAGAAACAAGAACAACAACTACTAATTCATCAGCTAATATATTTCCGAAAAGTCGAAAACTTAGCGACAAGGGTTTTGTGAAATCTTCTAAGATGTTAATAGGTAGAAGGATTGGAGTTGGTTGGATGTATTTACCAAAATAAGATAATCCTTTTTTTGAAAGACCCGCATAGAAATATGCTACTGATGTAAGTAAAGCTAATGCAACAGTAGTATTTATATCATTTGTGGGTGCAGCTAACTCCCCATGAGGTAACTGTATAATTTTCCAAGGCAAAAGAGCCCCTGACCAATTCGAAACGAAAATAAATAGAAACAAAGTTCCAATAAAGGGAACCCACGGACCATATTCTTCCCCAATTTGGGTTTTGCTCACATCTCGAATGAATTCAAGAACATATTCAAAGAAATTCTGACCGAAAGTGGGAATGGTTTGCGGATTTCTAACAACTAGAATGGCTGAAACTAATAAGATAGCAATTACAACCCAAGAAGTAATAAGTACTTGGGCATGCACTTGGAACCCCCCTAATTGCCAATAGAGATGTTGACCTACTTCCACGGAAGATATATCGTATAATCGTTTTAATGTGTTGATGGAACATAATAGAATATTCATATTGCCCCGCCCTCTAAAAGAAATAGAACTTGAAAGAAATTATTTTGATTCAACCATCTCTTTTTTTTTGTCTGCTTAAATCTTATATTTTGAATACTGACTAATCACATAATATTTTTTTTTTTTTGTTTTTTGCGCGCTTTAGTAATTTAGTAAGAGTATAGTAACCGATTCTAAAAATCTCTGAAATTCCCAACTGAATAATTTATTTTATAAAAAATTATTATTAATTAATAATTTCGTATATAGCTAGAACGACCCTCACAAATTGCAAAAACTAATTTGTTAAGAATTAATCGGATTGAGGCTATAGCATCATCATTAGCTGGAATCGAAATATCCGCGAGATCGGGGTCGCAATTTGTATCAATTAAACAAATCGTTGGAATTCCCAAAGTGATACATTCTCTGAGAGCGTTAAATTCCTCTTGTTGATCAACGATTATCACAATATCGGGTAATCCCGTCATATATTTAATGCCACCGAGATAGGTTTCCAAGTGAGATAATTGTCTCTTCAACATAGCGGTATCCTTTTTTGGAAGACTGTTGATTCTGCCCGTCTTTTGTTCCGTTCTCAAATCCCTGAACTTCTGAAGTCTTGTTTCTGTAGTATACCAATTGGTTAACATGCCACCGAGCCATTTTTTATTAACATAATGACATCGAGCTTTTATTGCAGCTCGTGCTATTGAATCAGCTGCTTTATTTTTTGTGCCAACAATTAAGAATTGTTTCCCCTTATTTGCTGCATCAAAAGCTAAATCACAAGCTTCCGATAAAAAGCGAGCGGTTCTAGTAAGATTTATAATATGAATACCTTTACGTTTTGTGGATATATAAGGTGCCATTCTAGGATTCCATTTACTAGTACCATGACCAAAATGAATTCCTGCTTCCATCATCTCTTCCAAAGTTATGTTCCAATATCTTTTTGTCATTGATCCCCACAAAAAAAAAGAGACAGGGTGTCCTGAAATAGAAAAATAAGATTTTGTTCCAATGGAACCTTCTCTTCTATCGAAGACTGGCCGTTGATACATGGTCAGGCCATTCATTTTTTTTCCTTTTTTCTTTTTAAAAGTTTAATCAAACGACCCCTCTTCTCTTAAAAGGGGTGAATCCGTTTTTAGGAATCATTTGATCCTAGAAAATAATTGCTGTGACGTATCGCATAAATTCTTAAAGAAATTAAAAAATTCTTAATTCTCTGTGGTGGAACAAAATATCTTTTATTTCTTCCTTGAAGAAATTCTTTTTTTTTGTTTCCGGGGCAATCTTGGTATGTTGTCTTAGCTTTAAAGGGTGTATCACTTTTTTGAATCCGGTACCGACGGGTATCATTCCCCCCAAAACTACGTTCTCTTTTAGACCTTTCAACCAATCGATACGACCTCGGAGAGCTGCTTTTGCTAAAACTCTAGCAGTTTCTTGAAAACTCGCTTCGGATATGAAACTTTGGGTATTCAGAGATGTTTTTGTAATTCCAAATAATAGAGCTCGGTAATAAATTACTTCTTCCAAGGCACGCCCCGCTCGTTCAGCTCGCAACAATCCAATTAATTCGCTGGGTGAAAAAACATTAGACATTCCATCTTCTGAAACCAATACCTTTGATGTTATTTGACGTACAATAATTTCTATATGTCTATTATGTATGTGCACTCCTTGGGATCGGTAAACTTTTTGGATTTTATTAACCAAAGAAATTCGACTTTGGGCAATAGTTAGCTCAGCACTAATAAAAAATCCCCAGGGAATGCCGAGAATTTTTGTTATATCCTCGTTCCAAGCGTCAACTCTCTTTCCTAGGTTCATCGATATTGAATCAATCGAACGCACTTCTAATACCTGTTCCACTTTTGGAAGACCTTGTGTTATATCACCAGATCTCGATTTTTCATAAATAAATGTAACTAAAACATCCCCTTCAAAAAGGATTTCTCCATAATGGCCATGAACTGTTGCTCCCGGAGTTGCCAAATAGGTATTAGCCGATCTTATTAATACAGAATCAATTTGAACAATCAAAACTTGCCCCGATTTTAGGTGTAGTCTACTTTTTGTTTGAGCTAAACATATATTTTCACAAATAAATTGCCCCAGGCTAATTATTGTAAACGTTTTTTCACAATATTTATGATCATAATTATGATGGAGAAAATGCCAAGTCAAACGGAATGGATTTAAAATGATGTTGCTGCATGGATTGAGCTTATAAATTATCTCGTTTTCGTCCATTAAATAATATTTAAAAATTTGACAAGTTAAAGGAAACTTGTCAAGTTGCAAATTCTTATTCATCGAGATCTGATTATGAGTTATTAAGAGGTAAAATGAATAAGAATTTGCAACTTGAAGTGCTAGTCCTAAAGGGCCTAATGAATTCTTAAGATCTTTCTTCGTTTTTTTAACTATCTTTTTTAGCCTTAGCCCGTTGTGATATTTTACATTGCTTAATGGTCCTATTTGAAAACAATCAGATGATGACAAAATTATCAAAGATTGGCATTCCGTATTTCTGTTCAACAACATACGAATAGTTCCATGATTTTGGATATGTGATTGTTTACTTTTTGCCTTGGAATAAATAGAAAAAAATGGATTGATATTGATTCGATCTGACTCATTATTCGAGATCCATTCTGAACCGGACGAGTCATTCCTTTTTCTGATATACGAAATATAGGATTTTGTTAAGTCAATTCTTAGGAAATATCCAATCAAACCATTTGTATTTACTTCAACAAAAGAAGCACGGGATTCTTCGATAGAAGAATCTTTTTTTTCTTGATCCCAATTCAATACTAAACAAGTCCGAACTAATTGAATGCTTGTGTCAGAAATTCTACGAATTGATTTTCCATTTCCATAAAGAATATAATTGAGAACTTTAAGTTCCAAATTATCCCTTTCCTGGAACAGATCTTGAGGAAAAAGTTTTACTAAATTGATACTATTCGTTATTTCATATAGAATTACGGGTCGAACCAAAAAAAAAGACTTTTTCTTTATAGTTGTGATCCATTGGACATAGATCCAATTTTTTTTTTTTTTTGATTTCTTAGAATCTTTTTTTTTTAACCTTTCGGGTCGTATCAAAATGCCACTGTGTCGGTATATCTTATCCATCTCTTCGGGAAAATGGATATTCCCCGAAAATATTTGTAATTCCATTTTTTTTTTTTTCTTCTCCATTCGCACCAATCCGCCTATTCGACTTCTTATATTTAAAGTGATTGGTGTATCGACTCCAATGATACTATTGTTCCTTACCATTATGGAAGAAGATTCGGGTAAAATATGCACTTCTTCGGGAATGAAAAAAAATCGATCGACTTTTATTTGGTATTTTGGTTTAAATTCTTTTATTCCTTGATATTCAATTAAATCCTTTTTTTTTAAAGTGGGAGTAATTCCAATAGTCCTATATTTAGGAATTCCTGAACTTTTTATTCTGTATTGCGGATCGTCGAAATAAACAAGAATACTATTTTTACGAAAAATACCATTCATGGGTATTTCAATCGAGATATCGGAAGAGGACATTAATTGTTTGTCTAGCTCTTGAATCAATTCGAATGGAAATGGAATGATGAATCTATTTCTTCGTCTCTTTGCCAATAAATCCAAAGTCGTGTGGGAAAAAGTAGGATGTATAAAATGAAAATGAGACATACATCTAATTGGATAAAATTCTGAATAATCTGGAATCCCACTTTCTTTTTTATCATAACGGTTAGAAATAAACAATTTATGTCTTACTAGATCTTTTTTTAATTTTTTTTTTTTAAAAAAGGGGTTACAAATAGATCTTTCTCCAATAGAACGCGAGTAAATGTTTATTTGATCTTGGTCCTTGAAGAATGAAGAAGAGAGTGTACTCCACCTGCATGACCTTCCTGATAATATCCATAAACGGCTTGTCTTTGGTAAGATATGTACATTACTATATTCAAATTCAGATTCAGATGAGTGATATACATTAGTACTCCAATGCAATTCTCCCTGTGAGTTAGAATAAATATGTTTTCGAACTTTCTCCTTCCAATTCAAAGTGTATGTTCCCCCACGAATCTCAGCAATCACTTGTTCTGATTTTACATATTGATCATTTTGAACTAATAAAAAACTATTTGGTGGAATAGTCACATTATGAAAAATATCATCACTTTCAATAGTTACATACAAGTTTATATAAGATAAAAAAGCAGGATGCCCATGACGTGTACGCGTAGGATGAACAAAATTCTCATTAAATTGAATTTTTCCATTAGTTGGGGCTCGCACATGTTCTGCAGTACCCCCTGTGAATACTCCACCTGTATGAAAAGTTCTTAATGTTAGTTGAGTGCCTGGTTCTCCAATCGATTGGCCCGCAATAATACCTACAGCTTCTCCCAATTCCACCAGGTTGCCATGAATCGGA